GGCGAGACTCCACTAAAAAAAGGGGCCGAGCTTTCTTATGGTATCTTTATGGATATTGAATAAACCCGAGGTTTTCTTCTTGATTCTTTTTTTCTTTTCGACATCTACACTTTTTTTATTCTCTAGGTAGGTTATTTATGAAATGCCAATCCAACACAAGTTCTTATTATTTTATAATAAAAATATTATTTTTTTCTCAACGTTCATATTGACAATAGTGCATTGAAAAAATATAATTGATCGTGGATAAATAGATCTATTTATCCACGCCCTATAAGTTTTTTTTTACTTTACTTCATGTAAGCGATACGTTCCTTAAATTCTCTGGGATATATTTCATTTATCTTATCCGGGAATTTTTCAGATTTTCATTATAGCTATAGCTGTTCATTTTTATGTTCATAATTTACTATAAAAAAATGTTTTTGATGGGGTTGTGCAATCCAATCTCTCTTTTTTTTTTTCGATCGTATCTACACACCATAATTCTATTTTGGGGTTGCTAACTCAACGGTAGAGTACTCGGCTTTTAAGTGCGGCTAAAATCTTTTACACATTTGGATGAAGGAACGGATTCGTCCATACCGTTGGTAGAGTTTGTAAGACCCCGACTGATCCTGAGAGGGAACGAATGGAAAAAACAGCATGTCGTATAAATGAATAACTCATATCATAAATAAATAACTTTAAGATAGAGTACTTAACCCTTACGGGATCGGTACAAAATATTTGTTTAGTTTGTTAGAGTTTTAATTCTTAGAGCGGTACAAAAAATCAATTATGGTTGGATCGAGTGAATAAATGGATAGAGCCAAAAAGCTCCAATTATAGGGAAACAAAAAGAGCAACGAGCTTCGGTTCTTAATTCGAATAATTACCAATTACCCGATCTAATTATACGTTAGAAATATATTAGTCCCTGGGGCGGGCAAAGGTTATGAAATCACTTTAATAAGTGGATTCTTCACTTTTTTTTTGAATCCTAACTATTCTATTAATTATATCCCTGTGCGGAGACGAATGTGTAAAAGAAACAGTATATTGAGAAATATAATTCTAAAGTCAAAAGAGCGATCGGGTTGCAAAAATAAAGGATTTATAAACATCTTCGGTATCTTATAACGAACAAGAACCAATCGGATGGAAAAAGAGAGAATCCATGGATTAATCATTTCCAAGGTATCTTTTCTTACTATGATACCTTGATACCTTGTTTTGACTGTATCGTACCTATGTATCGTATCATTTGATGACCCAAGAAATCCCCGGTTTTGGTTCAAATCGAATTTCAAATGGAGGAATTACAAGGCTATTTAAAGATAGATAGATCGCGAGAACGGGACTTCCTATACCCACTTCTCTTTCAGGAATACATTTATGCACTTGCTCATGATCATGGGTTAAATAAATCGATTCTTTATGAGCCTATGGAAAATTTAGGTTATGACAAAAAATATAGTTTAATAATTGTTAAACGTTTAATTACTCGAATGTATCAACAGAAGCATTTGATTATTTTTACGAATGATTCTAATCCAAATTTTTTTTTCGGGCATAATAAAAATTTGGATTCTCAAATGATATCAGAGGGGGTTGCAGTCATTGTGGAACTTCCATTCTCACTGCGATTAGTATCTTCCCCAGAAAGTAAAGAAATAGACAAATCTATGACTACTTTACGATCAATTCATTCCATATTTCCCTTTTTAGAGGATAAATTATTACATTTAAATCATGTATTAGATATACTAATACCCTACCCTATCCATCTGGAACTATTGGTTCAAACCCTTCGCTCTTGGATACAAGATGCTCCCTTTTTGCACTTATTGAGATTCTTTCTCTACAAGTATCATAATTGGAATAGTCTTATTACTCAAAAAACGAAAATGATTCTCTTTTTTTCAAAAGAGAATCAAAGATTTTTCCTGTTCCTATATAATTTTCATGTATATGAATCGGAATCCATATTTGTTTTTCTCCGTAAACAATCTTATCATTTACGATCAACGTCTTCTAGAGCTTTTCTTGATCGAACACATTTTTATAGAAAAATAGAACATTTTTTAGTGGATTTTCGTAATGATTTTCATACTATCCTATGGTTGTTCAAGGATCCTTTCATACAGTATTTCAGATTTCAAGGAAAATCCATTTTGTCTTCAAAAGGAACCCCTCTTCTGATGAAGAAATGGAAATATTACCTTGTAAATTTATGGGAATGTCATTTTTACTTTTGGTCTCAACCGGATAGGATTCATATAAACCAATTATCCAATCATTTTATCGATTTTCTGGGTTATCTTTCAAGTGTACGACCAACTCCTTCAGTAGTAAGGAGTCAAATGTTAGAAAAGTCATTTATTATAGATATTGTTATTAAAAAGTTTGATACTATAGTTCCAATTATTCCTTTGATTGGATCATTGGCTAAAGCGAAATTTTGTAACTTTTCAGGACATCCCATTAGTAAGCCTGCTTGGGCGGATTCATCAGATTC